GTTTAAATATTTCTTAATTGTAGTTTGTGTTCCAGATAATTGACTAAATATCCGACGAAGTAGAACCATCTGTATTAAGGTGACAGACCTATTCTCTGTATTATCAATAGAATCAATTCTAACAAGTCACACACTCATATTCCGGAAATACAGAAAGAAAAAAATTCCACGATCAAACTACCAAATCGGACAGAAATCCAAGTTCTACCTGATTGATTTTTTATTCAAAAATTAGTACTTTGGGGTTCTTAAAAATTTAATTCATTGAAATTCCATCCAATAAAACAGAAGAATTATAAATCTCCAAAATGATAGATAGAAATACCGCAAATAGAGCCATTGCGACTCCCATCAAAGGAGTAGTTCCCCAACCCGGAGCTACTTTACCATATTCCGAATTCAATGGTTTTAATAAACTCCCTACATTAGTTCGTCTTGAGCCTGATCTAGAACTGTTCTCAACAGTTTGTGTAGCCATAAATTTATTGTATTCATTGAGATCTGTTGACTTTGTATACCATTCCGTTGTAAATAAACGATCTTATAATAGATCCGTTGGGATCTTGAAATTCTATACTCATAATGGAAACAGCAACCCTAGTCGCCATCTTTCTATCTGGTTTACTTATCAGTTTTACGGGGTATGCCTTATATACCGCTTTTGGGCAACCTTCTCAACAACTAAGAGATCCGTTCGAGGAGCACGGGGACTAGTTGAAGTAATGAGCCTCCCCATGTTGAGAGGCTCATTACTTCAATTGAGATAATGAAAAATCATTTCATCTTTTTAGTTGGAACTTTAGGTGGTTCTCGAAAAAAGATAGCGAAAAAGATTATTCCTAGAGTCGAGACTAAAAGGAATGTATAAACCAATGCTTCCATAGATTTGATCGTGGTTTACAATTATAGCTTCCCTACCTATTTGGGAATCACCTCGAAAGAGCAAGAGTTAAAGAGCGGTGATTCAAATTAACTCCAATACCCTATTAAAATTCCCTGCCAAAAGAAAATAGAGGCGAAAGATACCAAAGCCGTCTTGTATCAAACTACCTGTCTTCTTGTAGTTGGATCCCCGATTTTTTGGAATGCTCCAAACTCTACTTGAGCATCCAAATCTGGATCAATACCAGCAAAAACATCTCGGAACAAGGTTCGAGCACCATGCCAAATATGTCCGAAAAAGAAAAGCAAAGCAAACGAAGCATGTCCAAAAGTAAACCAACCCCTTGGACTGCTACGAAAAACACCATCGGATTTCAAAGTTGCACGATCTAATTCAAAAATTTCACCCAATTGAGCACGTCTAGCATATTTTTTCACAGTAACAGGATCACTATAACTGACTCCATTGAGTTCGCCACCATAGAACTCAACGGTTACACCCACCTGTTCAACACTATACTTCGATTCTGCCCTTCTAAAGGGGACATCGGCTCTAACAATCCCGTCACCGTCTACTAAAACGACTGGAAATGTTTCGAAAAAGGTAGGCATACGACGTACAAAAAGCTCACGTCCTTCTTTATCCCTAAAGATAGGGTGCCCTAACCATCCAACCGCTATTCCATCCCCATTATCCATCGAACCCGCCCTGAATAATCCTCCTTTTGCCGGATTATTGCCGATATAATCATAGAAAGCTAATTTTTCCGGAATTTTAGACCAGGCTTCTGATAAACTTTTATTTTCTGCTAGCCCGGCGCTAACTCTTCGATAGATCTCTTGCTGGAAGTAACCCTGATCCCATTGATAACGAGTAGGACCAAATAATTCGACGGGGGTAGTTGCTGAACCATACCACATAGTTCCAGCAACAACAAAAGCTGCAAAAAAGACAGCCGCGATACTACTAGAGAGTACGGTTTCGATATTTCCCATGCGCAATCCTTTGTATAGACGTTGTGGCGGTCGAACGCTAAGATGGAATAGACCCGCTAATATGCCCAATGTACCTGCTGCAATATGATGAGAAGCTATTCCTCCCGGAACAAAAGGATCAAAACCTTCCACGCCCCACGACGGATTTACAGGTTGTACTTTTCCCGTTAGTCCATAAGGATCGGACACCCATATTCCGGGACCGTACAAGCCTGTTACATGAAATGCACCAAAACCAAAGCAAGCCACCCCGGATAGAAATAAATGAATGCCAAAGATCTTAGGCAAATCCAAAGAAGGTTTTCCTGTACGTTCATCACAAAAAATCTCTAGATCCCAATAGACCCAATGCCAGATAGCTGCCAAAAAGCATAAACCAGAAAACACAATATGTGCTCCAGCTACACCTTCGTAACTCCAAATCCCCGGATTTGTTACAGTTCCTCCTGTGATACTCCAACCTCCCCATGAATTGGTTATTCCTAAGCGAGTCATGAAGGGTATAACGAACATACCCTGTCTCCACATTGGATCAAGAACAGGGTCAGAAGGATCAAAAACTGCTAATTCATACAGAGCCATCGAGCCCGCCCAACCAGCAACCAGAGCTGTATGCATTATATGAACAGAAATCAGCCGGCCGGGATCATTCAATACAACGGTATGAACACGATACCAAGGCAAACCCATGGAAAATACCCCTTTCTCAAAGAAAAATAGACACTACGTAACTTTATTGCATTGACAAAGACTATAATACTATGATTATCCTATAGACTCCACTTGTTCAGTGGATTATTTCCTGACAAGGGTTAATTTCATATTTATTCTATTCTGTTCGTAGGAACAATGAGAAGCAGATTTATTCTATACTCGATAAGTACCAATACGCAATGGGAGATTGATGCCATTTTCCATGAGTAAATGCGTCCATACTTATTTAGGATTTTTTTCATTAGGAGAACCTATTCATAAAAATTTTCCTTTCTTGATTCGGTCTTTCTTTCTGAATTTTTCGAATCTTACGATAAAACCAATATTCGAAAATGAAAATGGATGCAATAAAACCATATACGTTTCCACATCAAAGTGAAATAGAGTATTTAGTTCTTTTTTATTTCAATTCATGCCTATTGGTGTTCCTAAAGTGCCTCTCCGAATTCCTGGAGATGACGATGCATCTTGGGTTGACATATAGTGCGACTTGTCAAATATACTGGGTCATATGGGATTTTCCCGTTCTCTTCCCCGATCGAGATATCCTCTGTTTCGCCCAAAAAAAGAGAAATTGAATCATCCAAAAAGTGGAGTGTGAAATGCAATTAGATGCATTGTTTGGGGGAATTCATAGTTCTAGTATTAATTAGAATGATTTATGGTTGGCTTTTCTTGGACTAAAAAAATGAAGTATCCAGGCTCCGTTTAGAAAACCCAATTTTGAATAATTTGAATTTTGAATAAATAATAAATATTACATATATATATATTTATATATATATTATTTATATATTAAATATTAATATTATTATTAATATTATTTCTAGAAATTATTTATATATTATTTATTATTTCTAGAAATATGAATATCTATGATAAATGATTCCTCTTTGTTATTTTGAAAGTCATAACAAAAAGAAATGGTGATGAGAAGATTTGTCCTATATGTGCAAATCCAAATCGGGCAGATCTTTACCCGGAGTAGAGCATAAACCTAAAAAGATGAAATAGGACCATTCAGGAACAAGAAAACACCATCACGATTTCGATTGAATCTCGATGAAACAATATATCAATGAGAAGTTAATTCGATAAGTTTATTGACTTTTTTCTATTCTAAGAAAGAAAGAAAATAAGTCAAAACCCGTCGTTATTGAAAAATTTAAGAAAAGCCCTTTCATTAGAAGTTTGAAAAACTGCTATTAAAAAGAATAAGAAAAAGAGAAGGGGGGCTGGAATCTATACATTGATTCTTTTTTTTTCGAGATTTTTTTGAACCGTATGCATCAAAAGGTGCACGTACGGTTCCTAGGGGATACAATTTTCCCCCACTCAACCGACTTTATCAAGAAAGATTACTTTTTTTAGGCCAAGAAATTGATAGCGAGATCTCAAATCAACTTATTGGTCTTATGGTATATTTCAGTCTTGAGGATGCTGCCAAAAATTTCTATTTGTTTATAAACTCTCCTGGCGGGTGGGTAATATCTGGATTAGCTATTTATGATACTATGCAGTTTGTGCGACCACAGGTCCATACAATATGCATGGGATTAGCCGCGTCAATGGGATCTTTTCTCCTGGTTGGAGGAGCAATTACCAAACGTTTAGCATTCCCTCACGCTTGGCGCCAATGAGGTTTTTTATTTGAGAGAAAAAATAAAACTATGCCTTCGCCATATGAATATTAAGTAATAATAGCATGGCACTTCGAATTTGATATGAAAAATTTTTGTATTTTCAAAAGATTCAATTATGTATCGAGAGATTAGTATGAAATAAAAGGTATTTCTCATTTTCTCTTAGGGGAAGTAGGGGAAGCCAATTCAGCGTTACAAACCTTTTTGTTTTCACACCGAAGGGCTCTTAACAATATTTTTGTTATAAATATAAAAAAGGGTGCGAAAAAAACAAGATTTTTCCTTTTTTGTTATTGGTTAGATTAAAAAGAAACTTTGGGATTGCTGAATCAAAGATAAAAAAATCCATTTTCGAATTTCAAATAGAAAGCAACGGAGCCATCATAGTATTTTTTAACCCCTCCGAAAGCAAGGGTGGCATTTTGATCATTTACTTATCTAGGGCTGATACATTTTCTTTTTATCTTTCTTGATAAGGGTCAATTTGATTGTAGAGCCGTATGCAATGCACAAAAGATGATGCCCGTACGGTTGTTCTGTTCTATCTTTTTTCCTATTATTCTTTATCGTTCTTTTCTGTTCGTTTCACCACACCAGATGGCCAACCCTTCTATCGTCAGGGTAATGATCCATCAACCTGCTAGTTCTTTTTATGAGGCACAAGCGGGAGAATTTATCCTGGAAGCGGAAGAACTGCTGAAACTACGCGAAACCATCACAAAGGTTTATGTACAAAGAACGGGCAAACCATTATGGGTTGTATCTGAAGACATGGAAAGAGACGTTTTTATGTCAGCAACAGAAGCCCAAGCTTATGGAATTATTGATCTTGTAGCAGTTCAATAACAAAAAAAATGGATTTTTTGAAAATACGTGATTTGAGATTTTCTCTCCGAGTTTACTATTCTATTAAATAGAAAGAATTCATAATCATATGGTTAGGATCAATCTAAACCTACCCATTATGTATATGTATCTGATTTAACATGCCAACTATTAAACAACTTATTAGAAATACAAGACAGCCAATTCGAAATCTCACCAAATCCCCCGCTCTGAGGGGATGTCCTCAGCGTCGAGGAACATGTACTAGGGTGTATGTGCGACTCGTTTAAATCATGAGCTGGCGCAAAAAAAGGAAGAAAATTTCCGGTATGAATGATCAGTACTAGTAAATAGCATAGAATGGATAAAGGAATCCATTCACTATCTAAAAATAAGCAAATTGATCCCTCTATTGTTATTGTGTCTAAAGTTTATGGCTTCCGTTGGTGCAAACCCAACACCTGAATTTCAGCAGATTTCAGACGAGAAACAATTCTCCATTGATAGCAAACCGTTATCCATTAAGCGGAGGAAATCTTATTGAAATAAAAAAAAAAAAAAAAAAAGAAAAATGCTGTTTTCGCCCGGTCAAGAACGGACTACGAGGGTCAGCTATCCCAGCTAACTCTCATAATTAAATACCGTTACTGTATCGATGGGTCTGGTTGTGAAAGACCTGTTACTGGATAATTCATGGGTAGAGCCAAAGAATGTGGTGTGAACTATACAAGTTACCAATAAAATAGATTAAATAAAGGAAAGGCTCCGGTGTATAGAGAAGACCTCACCGTTTAAGAAGTAACCATAGAAACGATGAAACCCACTATTTCTATTTCTTTATCCATTTTTCGATTTCTTTTTTTAAGGAAAGTTCCTAATTTCGTTCGTATTTCCCAGCTAAAATAATTGTGGTCAGGAAGGTTAGAGGAGCCAAAGCCCTTGGGATTTTGATTTTATACATTGGAAAAATCGGTTTGGTTATTAATAGATCAAGGCGTGGAAAATAATAACTGAAAGAAAAGAAATCAATTAGTTATTTATCAAAGTTTTATTTATTCAATGACCAGAATTAAACGCGGATATATAGCTCGGAGACGTAGAAGAAAATTTTTTTTATTTGCCTCAAGCTTTCGAGGGGCTCATTCAAGATTGACTCGAACTATTACTCAACAGAAAATAAGAGCTTTGGTTTCGGCTCATCGGGATAGGGATAAGCAAAAAAGGAATTTTCGTCGTTTGTGGATCACTCGGATAAACGCAGTAATTCGAGAAATAGGAGTATCCTATAGTTATAGTAAATTCATACATGATCTATACAAGAGACAGTTACTTCTTAATCGTAAAATACTAGCCCAAATAGCTATATCAAATAGAGATTGTCTGTATATGATTTCCACCGAAATTAGAAAAGAAGTAGATTGTAAAGAATACACCAGAATAATTTAAATGGAGTTCCCCGGAGAATGAACTCCGGGAAGATGGAGTCGAAATTAATATGACAAAATAGGCTAAAGCCATCAAAAGGAATAAACACGCTCAATAATAAAAAAAAATATTTTTTCTTATGACAACCAGATAAGAAAATCGGGCTTCTCGGATTTATGTCGGACAAAAAACCAATCTTTGTTTGAGTTCGGATTGGAATTCTGATTCAACTGAACAAAAAATAAGCCTATTTATTTCTGGTTTTAAGACCGGTAGTTCTAGCAGTCGATGTGGTTCTTTCAAATTGTTTCTCATTATTAAGAAAAGGTAACAAAGATAAAATACGGGCTTGTTTTATAGCAATAGTAATTAATCGCTGTTGTTTCAAGGTCAATCTATTCACTCGTCTAGATAATATTTTTCCTTGTTCACTAATAAATCGACTAATTAAATTCATGTTTCTATAATCAATTCGATCCCCCGATTCAATCGGGGGCAAACGCCTACGAAAAGACCGCTTGGATTTAAGAAAAGTTCGCTTGGATTTATCCATGGTTTGTTTGTTTAGTTTATTTCTTATCCCGAAAATCCTACTTCTTAATTGTCATTTTAATCCACAATAGGATTCTTTTTGACGTTCTATTTGGATTTGAATATGCTCTATGTTTGTTCTATATTTCTATATAATGTCATTTTTACTCTTTCAAGGTTAAGATTTCAAGACTAAGATTTGATCTATTTCTTTATTTCCCTATGAATCATATGTTTGTAACAATAAGGACAGAATTTTCTCAATTCTAATTGACTAGGCGTATTGTGCCGGTTCTTTTGAGTAATATATCTGGAAATGCCTGTTGATACCTTCTTAAAACCGTTTCGGATACAACCGTTACATTCCAAAATCACCGTTACTCGCGCATCTTTCCTCTTGGCCATGAATCCCCCTTTGATTTTTTTTATTTACTCAGCTCTTCTACTTTGATTCGAAACGAAGAAAAAGAAAGGAAGGAAAAATAGAAGTTACTAATTTGAAATCGAACTCTAAAAGATAAAAATCAATAAAAAGAAAGTAATAATAAATCAAAGCAAAGCCATAGAAAATAAAAAGAATAAGTAAGACAATGATTTCGAAACTCTATTTCACCCCGAAAAAAGTATTTCATTGTATTCTTTCCCTAGACCCACATTTCCTATTCTATCCACATGAATATTCATTCGAACTCGAACCCGAGTCTGGCAAACGTTGAATTCCCTTTTCTACTTTCTCTTTCGTCCGTTATTCTAAAAATTATAGAAAAAGGGAAAAAAGAGAAAGTAGAAAAGGGAGGGGGGATTAGTCACAGATATTTAATTGTATCTCTAATCTTCTTCATTCCTTCCGATGGCAATAACTAGAATGAAAAAAAAGGGAATGTTAACGCATCCGGAAAAAAACGATTAATCTCTATCAATAGACCTGCTAAAGCCCCGAACCATAGCGTACTAAGTACTGGGGCCACGGAGAGATATGTTTTTAGATCTCGCATTGAAAAACCTCCTTTTTATTTCAATACATAAAGACGATGCATATATGATCAGATGCATATGTGGTTAAGGGTCACTTAGATTCGAGTTGTACACGCAATCCCCAATTCAAATTGAAATGTACAACGATCCATAAGGTTTTCTTTTTATTATAAGTGAAATGGGACAAAAAGACGAAATAGGTAGAAGGGTTGTGTTTCTCAATGGAGGAAATAGGCGTGTGGAAACTAAGACGGGAATTCTATACAATGACACTATAGAACAATTCAAGGGATGTGGCGCAGCTTGGTAGCGCGTTTGTTTTGGGTACAAAATGTCACGGGTTCAAATCCTGTCATCCCTACCTATTACTGCTCCTTTGAGCAGTAACGAGGAATCAATTGAGATCGATTCGAATTGCACAGAATCATGCAAAATCCAATGGATTAGGGTTAGAAACAGAATCCTGTTCTTTTTTTCTTTACAGTCTTTTCTATTCTGAAAAGAAAGCGCTCTTAGTTCAGTTCGGTAGAACGTGGGTCTCCAAAACCCGATGTCGTAGGTTCAAATCCTACAGAGCGTGATGTTTTCTTCGTAGACGAATTTGACTGAAATAGATTCAATCACTTGCATAGCATTGATCTTGACCTTCTGGAGATTAAAGAAGGGGGGTCAGTCAAAAAAACGAAATGCTAATTAATCAAAGGTCCAACTGATCACCCCGTCTGTATTGTAAATATGCAGTTACGAATAACCCAGCCAAAGTAATAGGAATTAGACCTAAGACGATTCCAAATAAAAAGACTTCAATCATTTCATTTTTTTGAAAAGGAGAAAAAAAAGAGGAAATATCTATACCTAAATATTAATCAGAATTGACGTGAATCTCAACGACCAATAAATTTAAAATGGACGTGATATAGAACTATAGAATACAGAGAATCCCACAGAAGGATTTCCTTTCTGAAGTCTTTCTTTGAAATAAAAATTTTAAATAAGTCGTATCTTGCTCAGACCAATAAATAGAGCTGAAGTTATAGTTAAAGCTACTAGTAAAAAACCGAAATAACTAGTTATAGTAAGCATGAAGGGGCTAAAGAAATGTGGTATTTCTATACATATGTTTCTAAAGCACTTACCTGAGCTTTCCAAATAGGAGGAGGATATACAAAAATATGAATTGAAAGAAGAATTTCAATTTAAAGTTGTTGATTGATCTATCATTCTAGATGGCCCGAACACTGATTCATTATTTTGAACATCTAGCAATTCCTATCAACCGAGTCGTTGAACAAAAACCAATAATACGAACTGGATCGTTTAACTTCATTCAAAAACGAGACTCCTTTTGAATTCTTTTTTATGAATTCAATTATTATGGAATCCAATTTTCACATTTTTTTCTTTTCATATTTTTTAAAAAGTCTCATCATTCTTGCAGCTAAATCAAGATTTGGATTGAGGTCCAATTCATTACAACTATTGATTCCAATTTTTGGATTTTTTATTCGCTTTCTTTCAACCAATTCCTTAAAATGAAAAGCGGGGTTTCCAACAAAAAACTGTCTCTACAACCACGATTTCTAGATCTCGCATCTACTGAAATCGTGTAAATATGATAATCTCTTTCATTCTAAGAAATTTTCTATTAAATACAGTATCATTTTACATCAAGGGGTAAAGAAAAGGAAGAAAACAGGAAAAAATCGATTCTATTATTTAGCGCCTCTTTTCAATACTGATTCAAATTGCGTTGCTGTGTCAGAAGAAGGATAGTTATACTGATTCGGTATACTCTAAAGATGCCCTCGGTACAATATTGACGATCCTACAAAGATCCAATTTCAGTTATTGCCTTTTACTGATCTGATCTTTTACGGAATCGATTCCCCCCTTGACTGTACAAGAATATGTGGAGCTGAGCATGTCTGGAAGCACAGGAGAACGTTCTTTTGCTGATATTATTACCAGTATTCGATATTGGGTCATCCATAGCATTACGATACCTTCCC